CTATCAGGAGCATCTTCCTGCGAGTCTGCCTAGCTATTAGGAAGTAGGGTCCTAGAAACCCGGATATACCCATCTTAGTAACGAGGGTAAGTACCTATGAAAAGATTCACTCCTCGTCTTCTTAAGTAGCTTTCCTGGCCTAGGGATCCGGTTTTTGGATGGGAATAAGCGGCCTACCTTATAGCTTAAGGGGACAACACCAATACCCACTCGATTGGACAAAACAAGACCTGGGTTGACATCCACGAGGCAATTCAAGTAAACAACAGGGTTGACCACTCGGGGATAGACTTGGTTCCTCAGTGACTCAGAAATGCACCCCCTCTTAGCTCCGCTTGGATGAGCTGACCCTTCTCTTACAATACTGGGATTTCCGCTTTTGCTCTTGCATTCCATAATGGGAAGAACCTCTTCGTCTATTCTCTTCGGGGGATAGCAGCAACCTGCAGGTTCGAGAGACCTGGGGAAGAGGAAGAGAAGCATGACTCTCTTATACAATAAGTAGGGAACAGAGCCCTAGGGCGGACTGACTCAAAGAAAAGAAAGATCAGGGGAAAGATTGAATCTTGGCAGAGTGACCCACTTTATACCCATCTGCCTATACGGGGCAAAGTCCTCACTTTAGGTTTAGGAAGAAATCCCGACTTGGGAGCTAAGCTTGGATCAGAGGTGGGCGGACCTTTACTCTTACTAAATTCTATTTCATATTTGTGCAGCCGCTCTAACTTCTATTGAGAGGCCCTTCGGGGAGAGAGCCATTATTGGGCATATAGAAAGACGTACTCTTCTGTGCCCCGACTACGTCCTCTTTTTTGTACCAAAAGGCCGACACTAACAGAGCAGGCCTACTAGCAAATCTAGGACGGGGGCTAGGAAAGGGGAAAGTACTGAATAAGACTAACAGATAGGCACGCACAATAGAAAGAATAGAAGGAAAGGGGCCTGGTCGTTTCTATGTCCCCAGTTGCATTTGGTAGGCAATCCAGAGGCAGGAGATCACCCAATGACTCACTCAATCTAAATGGAGTGAGGCCTAGCGTCGGAGTTGCGTAACTATGATCAGGTAGAAAGCCTCAGTTAGAGTGACCGGGCTATGAAGTTAGCCCCTTCGGGTTTACTTGGGTTGAGCAGACGATCATGCGGACTCTTTTTCGTCTTAAAGATCGTCAGCTCTTGCTCTCTTCTCTTTGGCAGTCAGATAGCGGGCAAGGAAGGAAGAGACAGAATATGTTTAGAGTGTAGAAAGAGAATCTTCTCATTCAGAAAATGCCCTCTTATGCGCTATCCGATCGCGAGGAACCCAATGGTTTAGCAATGATCCTATCAATTGACTAGTTCAGTTTCGGGACTTCTCCTGAAGAATGACCAATGGAACCGACCGTATCAAAGTAGTGATCTCTTGGCATAGCTGAAACTCGATGTCAGAAAGCACGTTCCTCGCGTAGAAGCCCGAACTCTTGGACGAAGGTCAGATTCAGCGAACGGGTTAGCTTTCCCACTCTCCTTGCTTTCTCTCAAAAATTTCATCCTCTGATGAACCACCGATTGCTTGGTTGAGTTCTCCCACATAGCGTCAAGGAATCGAAGCAATCCTGAGATCGGGCATAGCGCAAAGTCGACATCTTCGTGATTCTAGGTCAGAAAATGCCCCTTTAGCCCACTCTCTTTTTACATAGCCAACTAGTTGGCCCTCGACGCTGACCCGATAGAAGTAAAGCCCTTTGTCTCAAAAAGAATGGTATCGATCTTCTTCTTTCTTAGCATTATTGTAAACCATTTGATCCTAGTCGTCTTGCGTGGAAGGAGCCAGATGACAGAGACTTTTCTTTTCTCACCCTCAATATATTAGATTGCGTCCGACCACTCGATCGATGAAGACTCGAACCTAACCACCCCGCTTTTGGAGATGACGGAGACTTTACTCGACGTCTTGACCCATCCATAGTCTGCTAATCTAATCCCAACGTCTTTGATCCTGACAAGCTTGGATAGGACTAGATCTCTGTCTTTTGTTTGTTACACAACACTGAATAGTTCCTTTGTTCTTCTGGCTATGGTTCTTTCTATTCTTATTTCTTCCTTTTTTATTTATGGTATGGCCTTTTTCAACCTACTCAACATATTCGTATCTGAATACGAGCCTTGTTCAACTGTGCCCACGGCCCCGTAAGCCCTCGAGGCAAGGCGAAAAGGAAGAGATGCTCTGGCTTTCTTTGGTCTTGAACTCGCTCCCCGCTCGAGAATGAATGTTGGAAACTCTTCGATGACATCTTCCTTTGAGTGCACGATTCCTTAGCTGTGCCTGTTTGGTACCGAGCTCTTTGAGGGCTTTTCTTTATCCGTTCACGCGGTAGTGAGTGGAGTCAGGCACAAAGCGATCCTCAGCAGCCGAAAGAAGCCTTGTTAGGTCTCCTGTTGAAGTGGTGACTCACTTGCAACATAAGTTTTGCAAACCTAGGTTAATTCCACTGGACGAAGGCAAAAAGAAAAAGATAGAATACGACGGTTTTTCAGGTGTATAAAGAATGACACGATCATCTAGCCTTGGTCCTCTCATCACCTGATTCCCGAAAGGCAGAACTGAAGAACGCACTGTTTGGTCTCTCGAGCCTCCCCCTCTTCTTTCTTTAGACTCTCGTTTTTTGTTTTCCGGATGTGGATTGAGCATTTTGTTGAGTATGGTTTTTGCGCTTGTTAACCTTCTTCTTTTTGACCGGACAACTGGATGCGCGAATCTTGCTCTACCACCCCTTATCTAACAAAAGAAAGAACTCTAGTGAATGGCTAAGAGGAAGTACCGATGGTATTTCAGTTTCGACATGGCCTTGATCTTCTGGTGAAGTGGCAGTAATGTGAGCCTTATTTATCCAATTCCTTTTCCAACCAAGGATACTGAGTCTGACCGAGGAAAAGGACATCTATCTTGGCTGTCTAGCTATGACTAAAAAACCTACTTGTGACAACTCGACACTGGAAGCTTTGATGAGACTCTTTTTGCCAGCACACGACCCTAAGCTGTCTTTGCTTATTTCCTTGCTTAGCTACCCTCGAATGGCTTGGTACGCGCTTGCCGGCCCCTCACCCCTATTAGGTTGCTTGGATGCCGATCAGTGGCCTATTTACCGAATCATGATTCTTTTGAGTCCTATTTTTGCAAACGAATAAGACGGTGCTGATTCCGATGTATTCGATTTCTATGACATGGAGTCTACCCTTTCTTTTTTATTGTATATGGCCTCTTAGTCTTTTTTCAGGCATTCAAACTAACCGATTTCATCTTGATTGAAATCCTGGCGATTATACCAAACCGTTCTTCCAGCGAAGTGGTTTAATTAGAGCCTTCTTCGGCACCAAGACCCTTTTAGGGGCGAGGCACAAGAGGATGTACTGGGCCAACCATGACCCTTTCGGGGACTTTGTATCCGTTCTCCACCCTTATTAGCTTAGCTGTCATTAAATAAATAAGAAAATGATTTCATTAAGAAATCAAAAATATTATGTATATAAGATACTTGCCCTTCCAACCCGGATTATATAGAAGAATATATGCCGATCCTACCCCTTTATCCGCCGATCTTTATTTGATCTCTCCGCTTCGCCCACCCCCATCAATGTTGAATTGATGAATCAATTCAAGGCTACCCAACCCACAGGACTTACCAAAACTAGATCTTCAGTCACCTTTTTAATGCGCCTCAATCGACCTGTTGATTTCCTAGTCTCCCCCCATCTTTGTGGTGATCGGCTTAATGACCTCTGCAGAATTAGGAACGAATCCTCTAAGTGATCTTACCAGAGACTGATTGCACTCCTTTCTCGGTTCCTGACTCCTCTCTTGGTTCTTGGTATAGGGATCTGTTGAATCGCTCTCACCCGCTCTGGGTTAGTCTTGACACCCCCTTTAGCTTTAGACACAATATGACCAAGCAATTTTGGCTGTGACCCCTGGATGGAAAAAAGTGCCATATTCCCAGCATCTATTAGAGACCTGCGGTGAGCAACATGGTCAAATCTATGCTTCGAAAAGACAGTAGGGTCATCAAGATAGATGAGCCTCTTCTTGTCCTTAATTAACATCCCTGAAAGCAAAATCCATAGCCCTCTGGTTGCACCAGCATTGATTAGACCGGCATTCTTGGGTATGCAAAGCCTGGAGTGGTGAAATTTTTATTTGCTTTACCCTCTCCCCTTGATAATCCGTCTAGCATGGATGGCATTTCTAAGCCTTTAACCCTTTGTTTGCAGCATTCTATCCATGTTTGGAACAGGGTAGTTATCCTTCAAAGACGAAAAATGCGAGTTCCAGAAGTAAACACAAAGTCTTATATCTCCATTCTTATTTCCCATTGGAACCGAGTTAGCAACCCCATCTAGGATATATCAAAGACAGAAATAGATTCCCGCTTTTCTATATCTTTATTGATGATTGGCTTCAGCTTAGGATTGACTGGCCTTTGCTTTTGCCTAAAAGGCTCGGCATCGGGCTTTAAAGGAATCTGATGCTTCATAATCTCATCATTCTTGTGAGTTTACAACTCATCGTAGTGCCAAGCAAAAAAATCCTTGTATTCTTGGAAGAGTTGGATGAACTTACCTTTCTCCTCCAGCGTCCAAGTACTGCCAAGTATAATGATTATTCGATTTGGGCTCCAAGGTTAATGGTTAAAGTGGTTGCAAGTCCATCTGCTTGTCCTGAATCTGGGTTGGTAGTCAAAAGTATGTTCCAGAGCATTCAATCCTTAATGCTTAATTAAGAAATGAATTCAGAGGGGTAGGCAACTAGTTTTAAGCTGGACTTTTCGCCACCAATATAACTCCTGCAACACTTCTTCTTCCGAATAGTCAGATTCTTGGGGATCTATCTGATGATTTCCAACCCAGGCTTCAAAATGGATTGATAAATCAACCTTGTTTGAATAAATAGAAAGCAATTGAAATTCAAAGCTTTTGAGATTGAAATAAAATTTGAAAATTTCAGAAAGAAACCTAAAGTTCCCTTCTTTTATCTGCCAGGTTCAATATAAAATTGATCCCATGGCGCTTTTCTTTCCCTATTAAGAAATTTTTTTAAACCACTTCCTCGGATAAGTGCGGACCACGTACCAGAAAAGTCAAAAAGTTCTAAAGCTGGAGCTCGTTATGAAGTACCTGACAATGAAAGGCAATTAAACATTGATAAGGGCTACACTTGAATCCCCTCGCCTAGCGTACCCTCCTGTTATAGATCCCATGCCAATTTACCAGCAGGTCGGTACAGAGGCATAGGAGAAAGTATCAAAGGCCTCGCCCGTTCGAAACCCAGCATCAGTTTCCCCCAAGGAAGCTGATCCCATTGTAGTTCCACCCGTTGAAGATGAAATCTTAGATCGAGATCCGGATCCACCCGCAGCATAAAGAGCAAAGGCGGGGCCGGCTCAATGTTGAATTGAGAAATCCATTCAAGGGTCGGAACATTCTAATGCCGGAAGAATAGGGAATACGGGGGATCGTTAAGATCTGGCTCGGATGCGTAGCTAAGCATTTGGATCTGCTACTCGGATTGCATGAAAAAAACTGGTGGTTCAATCGGACGAAAAGAAGAGCTGTCGTAGAGTAGTCTTAGTCCTGTCTACCTTGAGATAGCCCCTATCTATAAACGGGGGACCCCCCGAAAGGCGAATAGGAAGCTTCAAGCGATCTGGGATCCCACCGAGATGAAGGTGTAGTTTTAACTAGGAATCCCAGGGTTGCCGATCTGGTGAAGTAGTAGTTTATGGGCACAAAGGATTCACTCGCGATTATAGGCCCGCCAAAGGGAAAGCGCACAGGTATTCAAAAGAGACAAGACAAGGTCTTTCATTGTCCGAGCAATGGCTCAAGCATTCAATGGTTGATTGTTGCTCATCGAAAAGGGGGGACCCATTCAAAGCTCAGTGGTAGCACTCGACTTCGGTACTAGGCCTGACTAGATGTTCGGAATCTGATGACCAGATGCTCGGAAGTGAAAGAGGGAGCACAGTACGCACTGATGAGCAGCCCGACTTAGACGACTAATGCCTTCTCCCAACCTCAAAAGGTTTTTAGGTTGAGCACAAGAAAAGAAAAAGCGAAAAAGAAGCAACTCCTTGAGCGCTAGGAGAGGGACCACCAGATTGAGGATGAGGAGGAGGGGAGTATGGAAAACGAGATAAAGGTGTGGTCATTGGAGGAGGAGGAATACGAGGCAATGAAATGGTTTTTGGTTGTATAGCATAAAAGTGACAAAATAGCTTTCTTTTTCGATAGAAAGCCCCAAAAATACATCCATGTTCGTCTAGTGAAAAAGCCAGGGTATGAAAGAGCTACAGCAAAGACAAGATTGACTCATATTATTCCGTTCTTGCTTTCCTATTCAAGATGGCTTTACAGCAGGTGTGCTGACTTGACCCGAGGAGATCCGATAGCTTGTGCTTCCCTGCTTACTTTTGCTATTACCTCAACTGCTTTCGACCTGCTCACTTAGAATGAAGATAACTAATGGGCTTAAAATCAACTAGAGTAAGTCGACAAGCGAGAGACCCCAAGACAGAATTGGTCTTTTCGACTTTCCTGCTCTTGCCTTGTTAGCCTGGTAAGACGAATCTGTTTACTTCAAACTAGTTCTCTTCCCGATCATACGTCAAAGTCCGGCAATTGATCTCTGCTGTACCTGGAATCCAAGTAATCCATCCGCGAAAGGGACGAGACGTACGGGAATGATTGATTCCAGAAAGAGAGGGCTTGCGAGGTCCTCGCTATGGCTTTTCTTTATTCCTTTTGTGCCGTCATGACGACTCGAAAAGACAATTCATGATGGTTTAGCCTGTTCTACCCTCTCCCGTTACTGAAAGTTCATCTTTTGATTTCAACCACCCCGGATAAGCCTTTCGTCCGGTTTTCTCCACGACTCCCGCTCCCTTTAATGCTATTCTATTAATATATAACGACTGATTCCTTCTCAGATCCATTCATTCCACCTTCGCCTTATTGGATTGGAATTCTTTTGAATCAGAAAAGAAGATGGTTTCATTCAACCAAAAAACAAGACTGCTTTGGGCCCATGAGGGTAATAAAATCTTAAACCGATTGACAATCATCTTGGTGATGACCTTATAGGTCACATTACACAAGCTAATCGGTATGAATTGACTAACGTCGGGAAGTTTGCTTAACCATGTTGCACAAAGAATGGTCTAAGGGCCTTGAAGTTCTAATCTTACTATTCCTACCGGTGTGACGGATTTATTCCAATAGTAGGAGGGCTCACAGTAATCCCGGGTATACGGGTATAGCAGTAATTGGACTTCAATAGGATAGGGCAAGGAAGTTTGAAAGCTATAGTGTTCCCTAGGCGATACGAGGTAATAGTTTGCAGGCCTTATATACAGTGATTCAATAAAAGCAAGCACAAGCCTGTGAGAAAGCTTTTTAAAGTAGGAATTCTTTTAGGCAAGCGGGAAACCCTTTTGGAGTGTTTTAAGCTCATCTAATCCTGTTGGAGTTCTTCTACCTGGACAATAATAGATGGTTATTGATTTCCATGATATTTTATTTATATGGTGGAATACTAGAATGAATATTTTTTTGAGGACTCCTAACAAAGGCTTTCTGTCCCCAGGTCTAACTATCTTTCTTTGGGGGATAGATCTTTTTAAGGGCGTAATAAGTCTTTCGATGGTGATCCCGGAAAGCCAGTTAGTTTCCTTTCATGTGGTTACAGGCTAGTTAGAAAGAAGCACTATTAGTCAAATAGGCAAACTTTTTCATTTCCCCTGGTAAGCCCTATGAGGTAGACAATTTTCCCTAGGAGAGAATAGGCAGTTTAATCCCAGTCCTAAGTCAAAGGATAAGAGATAGATTTGAGAACACTGACTGACGGAGGCCAAGCGAGCGGTATAAAACGCCAGCCAATGGGAGTTTGCTTAGGAAAATAGGTAATAGGGTGCAGGTCAGGTTCGTTCCTTTCACCAGTATCGAATAAGCCAAAAGCTTTGAAAGTGAGAAAGCAGGCCATTGAATGGACAAGGCCGTATACCTCTGGATACGGCTTATCTAGGTCTTTTTCAGAGTGTAGCATAGCTCTCCCCTCAGTTTAAGGAAGGCCCTCCTCTCCTAAAGCTAAAGCCATAAGCATATGTTTCTTAATATCTTTCTATATAATATGTTTTTCCTAAAGGTTGTAAGGATCTTCAAGGAAAACCATCAATTATAACAAGACCAGTAATCCCGTAGATAAGTTCATACCTGGGCTAGCTTGTATAACAGTCATAAGGAGGCTCCTGCTAAACGGTTAATAGCAGTTCCCTTTCAACATTCAACATGATAATGATCTAAACGATCTCCCTGTTCCATAAGGGCTGGACCGGTCGGTTCCCTCCCCCTCTTTCTTGCTAAGCCTTTCTATCTAGTCCATCTCCTGCTTCGGACAAAGACAAAGCAGTTATCTTCTTATCTCCTGAGAGTTCCCTTAGAGGACTATTGAAAATGGCAGGAAGTCAAATAGGCAAGCATCCTCCTTTACTATTACATGCATATGAACTGTACCTATTATAAGGAAAACTGTACAAACCTTTATATGGATTGTAAGCAAAAGTCTCTCTCCCTTGCGCGCTTGGGAAAGGCACTATATGCTTGAAGCCGGCTCTCCTTAAGATTGTTGGATTTGATTTTTTCTTCCGCAATAGAAAAATTCCTTTTTTACCTATCTTTCTCCAAAAGGATCTCCTGGTCCTATCGAACCAGCTATTTCACCCTTGTCCTGTCCCTGGGGGAGAAGGACCAACAACCAATGATCTTGTTCATTCATATCCACCCGTCCGCTAGCGACTAAGGTCTCTCGAGCCTCCCCTGCCCGGGCTCCCATCCATCACTAGCTCCATATAGTCCCCATGGAACCATCCGATCTAGAGCGAGCCTCAAACGAGATCTTTCTTCCTTTCATCCACTCCTTCAATCCATGCATTACTCCGCTAGCCAGCTAAGCTAAAGCTAGCCTTCCACCCGGGCATTCAAAGCAATCTTCTAAACCGACTTCGCACTCTATTTTATCTCCCCCTCTCTCTCCAGCCGGGGAAGGTCAACTAATCTCGATCCAATGTTCTCCTCTCCTAGCTCCATTTCCGGAAATGACGCGGAAGCATCTGACCTAGGTTCACCTAGCCTTCGAGGGAAAGAAAGCAAATGAGCTTTCACTTTCAGAAGTAGCTATCTCTTCAACCCAAAGAAAGGGCAAACTATGAATCTTTCTTTCCATCGATTGGATCCAATGCATTGCCATCTCCAGACCCAGATTCTTCCATTTCCCGGCCCGGAACGGGATACAAACTCGCCGAAGCAGTCTATCCTTCGAACCGATTCAAGCTCCTTTGCAGATACGGAGCCGGACCGAAGCAATGAAGAAGGTGAACTCCCAACTAAGCTTGTCATTCCACACCCGGGTATCGAATCCGAAGAATGCAGTAAGCTACCTCTCACCCCTCACTGGATATTGAAGCTTCAAGGCATCGACCGCATCAACTAATCCATTTCCAGTGCTTGGCGGGCCTCTGCTCCAAGGCAATCTCTTCCATTTCCATCAGCTGGGCATCTCATTGATTCACCATCCCGAGAGGGGCAATAAGGAGCCGAAAGCATGGGTCTAGAACCCCCATCCGATTCAGTGGAAGCTAGAAAGAGTGGTTTGCAAAAGTATCCGACATGTGTAAGGTGTGGTGGTCTCAAGTAGTTTGATCGCGCTTTGGTTATAGTAAACCGCCGCTTGCCCCTATTCCCCGCTACTTGAATGTCATCAAAAATCAAAGCCCATTCCCTCTGTCTGTTGGTTATGTACAGGCACCCTGCTCTGCCTGCCTTATATCAACTTCACACCCACCCTGTGTGATATGCAGAGTTCTCAATAGTCAAAGAAGCGATCAGGCTTTTCCCATCCGAGAACCTAGATAACTTAGTGCTATTGAGACCATGATTCCTCAATGGCCCTCTACCGTAGTATAGGAAGTCAAAGGAGGATCATGTCGACTTGCTTTTTACTGTGAAAATGAATCCTAACTAAAGAACTAACGTTTCACTTTAACAGGAACCCGACCCCCTTGCCTAAAAAGAGAGAGATGCGAGATGCGCTTCAGTTGCTGATGCCCTACGACCTTTGTTACCTTAAAAGCAATGTCCACTTTCCTGTGCTACCGAACAATAGTGTAAATAGTCAATAGCTCTTTCAGTCCTGCAGTTTTAGCAGGCAGTAGGCTAATAGGCATATCTCATTCAACGCCGGCATACGAAAAGCAGAGCAACTTGACTATGAGCAAGTCCAACTCACGAGACACTTCGTGCCTTCCTTCATCTCTCTTTCATAAGCAGTAGTCCATTCATATCTCATTCATAGGCTGTAGGCATACATAGGCTTCTGTATTTGTGAAAACAGTTTTCGTAGGCGGTAGGCAGTAGGCAGACGCTTAGCTGGCGATAGGGGGCACTGGCTTATGGCGGTACGAACTACTGGCACTGTCATCTTTCTGCGCTGATCTGTCTGCTCATCCGGATCAATTGCCTTCCACTTTTCCCTCTAGATCATCGATACCTGGAAGGGTGGCGGGGTCCCGTCCCTCTCTCTTGGCCGGCCTATTCTTGTCCAGTAATCCTTCTTCTTTCGTTAAGAGTTCCGCGCTTTCCTTCTTTGGGTGGCATCGTATAGTAAGGTGAGAACTTCTTCGAGGCCCCGTCGTCTAGGACAGAGAGGCTGTACGTATAGAGAAGGAAAGTCTCTTTTTCCCAGAGTCTAGCTAACTCTAACCCAAGATCAATCTTGAAGAGGTTCTTCTTATTCAGTAGCAGATTCGGATAGTGATCAGTACCCCTCTCGTTCTTCCCATAGAAAGTTTTTTTTCTATGAAAGCAACTAAAGGTTGACTGAGCTTTAAAAGAAGAGGCTCCTTGAGTCATGGGACTTTAGGCATCTCTTATTTATATGAACATTCCCCTCCGAAGCTGAGAAGCTGAAGATGGATATCGGACTCTGGGATTAGTGTAGCGGCTAGTCTCCTTGTTATCAGATGACCTAAGTGACGGCGGAGGACTCGCTAGCAGGATGCAAAGATCCGATCCCCACTGGAACTCGACCTATCCCAATATCCCTCGCTACACACTCTCACCCAGCTTCATGGTCACACTGATAACTGTTCACTGTCTTGCTATCTGAACTTGAAGATTCTGTTTGTGTTCCGTGAACTCAATAACCACTTATTTGAAATGCTATAGCGGGTGCAGTTGAATTGGGACCAAGACAAAGAAAGTGCTTCTATCGAGGAGGCCCACGCTTCTTGTGTTGAAGTAAGTACACCGGTGACGTATATAAGATCAATGGGTTCTTTCCTCAACTAAGAAGAAAATGAGTCAAAGCCTATAAGATAAGTGAGACAAATTTCAAGAAGCGAGACAGGATCGTAGGCTAGATTCAGGCTATCCGACATCGAATCATCTAGTTGCTTGTAGTTTTCTTTTTTAAATCGAGATTGGGTTGGTGTTCAGTGTACCGTGGGTACAAGATCGAAAAGAGACTGGGACGATCCACCATCGTTTCTGGACGGTAAGAGGCAGTCCAACTCCCATACAATTACAAGGCTGGGTGACCGGTCTTGGGTTGTGTGGCCCCGCACAGGTTTCGGCACCCCCGGGGGTGTGAGTAGGTTCCTATCCCTGTGCCTCTATGGTACGTTCTCTTTCTGAGAAAGACCATATGTGCTCATTGGCCTGCAATGTGCCTGCGGACACTTGCAGCTGTCAGGTCTTGAAGAGCCTGAAATCCTCATAAAAACTAACATTAAAATGAAATGGAATGTTGGGTTTTTCCAGTCTCTTATGAAAGAGGTAAAAAATTTGAAACTTTCGATCTATTTCTTGCATCTTAAGAAGAGCTTCCGCTTTCTTCTTTCTTTTCGCTATTTGCTGTTCTATTCTTATTTTTCCGTAGTATTTTATCATTTATTTGATTTGTGGAATGCAGAGGGCCCTACTTTCGGGAACAAAATGGTTCCATCTGAAGGATCTCACGGCTCGGAGGGGGAATCCTCAAAAAAGATTCTTTTAGATTTGGGAAACTTTTTCATTTAAAAAAGGAGAGCATCCCCCCACAAGCAGAGCCCATCACGCCTCAATCTTGACTTCAAATTTAGATTAATCCTAACGATACCCAAAACGAGTTACGTGAAAAGGCAGCATTCCTACTTTCTTCATATTACGCTGAAGCAAAGATATATCGAGATCATTATGTATGGGTAGACATCGCACAACACCTAGCCTTCGAGAGAAACGGGAAAAATAATGTCAGCCGCGAAGATCTCGTTGGGCTCATCGAAGCGCTCAAAGATCCAGCGAATGAAGGGGGGGGGAATTATACCTCAAAAGTAAGAAATTTCTGCTCAGCTATAATAAACCCTTAAAAATAGAATAGGAAGAGAAGAGAAGGAACGAGAAAAACCGAATTCCTCTATTTGATGTCGATTCATCCA